AATATAACAATGTGACAAAAGAATCGGATCCCCAAATTCCAATTAGGGATTATTTAGGTCCCTTAGGCGCTATTGTACCTAAAATATCGAATTTTTATTCATCTTACCATTTAATAACTCATAATCAGATCGTGTTAAAGAAATATTTGCTACTTGACAATTTGAAACAGATTTTCCAAGTACTTCAAGTACTTAAATACTGTTTAATAGATGAAAATAGGAGGATTTATAATCCCGATCTATGCAGTAACATCATTTTGAACCCATTCCATTTGAATTGGTGCTTTCTCCACCATGATTATTGTGAAGAGACATCGATCAAAATTAGCCTTGGACAATTTATTTGTGAAAATGTATGTCTATTTAAATACGAACCACACGTAAAAAAATCTGGTCAAATTTTAATTGTTAATGTCGACTTTTTAGTTATAAGATTGGCTAAGCCTTATTTGGCTACTCCTGGAGCAACTGTTCATGGTCATTATGGGAAAATCCTTTACGAAGGAGATACATTAGTTACATTTATATATGAAAAATCGAGATCTGGTGACATAACGCAAGGTCTTCCAAAAGTAGAACAAATCTTAGAAGTGCGTTCGATTGATTCAATATCGATGAACCTCGAAAGGAGAGTTGAAGGTTGGAACGAGCGTATACCAAGAATTCTTGGGATCCCCTGGGGGTTTTTGATTGGAGCTGAGCTAACCATAGCCCAAAGTCGTATCTCTTTGGTTAATAAGATCCAAAAGGTTTATCGATCCCAGGGGGTACAGATCCATAATAGACATATAGAGATTATTGTACGTCAAGTAACATCAAAAGTGTTGGTTTCAGAAGATGGAATGTCTAATGTTTTTTCGCCTGGAGAATTAATCGGATTGTTGCGAGCGGAACGAGCAGGGCGCGCTTTGGACGAATCGATCTGTTATCGGGCAATCTCATTGGGAATAACAAGAGCGTCTCTGAATACTCAAAGTTTCATATCCGAAGCAAGTTTTCAAGAAACCGCTCGAGTTTTAGCAAAAGCTGCTCTACGAGGTCGTATTGATTGGTTGAAAGGCTTGAAAGAGAACGTTGTTCTGGGGGGGATTATACCTGTTGGTACCGGATTCCAAAAATTTGTGCACCGTTCAAGGCAAGACAAAAACATTTATTTGGAAATCAAAAGAAAAAATCTATTCGAGTTGGAAATGGGAGATATTTTGTTACACCATAGAGAATTATTTTGTTCTTACGCGACAAACAATTTCCATGAGACATCAGAACAATCATTTATGCGATTTAATGATTCCTAAGAGCGGATTCATTTTCACTTTAACTATCTTTTAACTATACTGGTCTGATTATTGATTTGGTAATAAATAAAATAAGTAATTAAAAAAATTTATGGTTTGTGCCATGTATCAATGGTCAATCCCCGGTAGAAGGTTCCATCGGAACAATTATTTATTTCAAGGTACCTCGTCTCTTTGTTAATAATACGAAAAAGAAAAAACAAAAAGGAAGTGTGGGAAAAAATGACAAGAAGATATTGGAACATCAATTTGGAAGAGATGATGGAAGCAGGAGTTCATTTTGGTCATGGTACTAAGAAATGGAATCCTAGAATGGCCCCTTACATTTCTGCAAAGCGTAAAGGTATTCATATTACAAATCTCGCTAGAACTGCTCGTTTTTTATCAGAAGCCTGTGATTTAGTTTTTGATGCAGCAAGTAGGGGAAAAAACTTCTTAATCGTCGGTACCAAAAATAAAGCATCGGATTCAGTAGCATCAGCTGCAATAAGGGCTCGGTCTCATTTTATTAATCAAAAATGGCTCGGTGGTATGTTAACGAATTGGTCCACTACGGAAACGAGACTTTATAAGTTCAGGGACTTAAGAGCAGAAGAAAAGATGGGGAAACTCAACCGTCTCCCCAAAAGAGATGCAGCAATGTTGAAGAGAAAATTATCTACCTTGCAAACATATCTCGGTGGGATCAAATATATGACGGGATTGCCTGATATTGTGATCATCGTTGATCAGCAAGAAGAATATACGGCTCTTCGAGAATGTGCCATTTTGGGGATTCCGACGATTTGTTTAATCGATACAAATTGTGACCCAGATCTTGCAGATATTTCGATTCCAGCCAACGATGACGCTATAGCTTCAATTCGATTGATTCTTAACAAATTAGTATCCGCAATTTGTGAAGGTCGTTCTAGCTATATAAGAAATCGTTGATTATGATTAAGATTAAGAATAATAAAATTAGTTAATGTTAATTATTGGGCAACTCCATAGATTTATTGGATCGGTTACTTTTTTTTGAATTTTTTAAAATAGATAAAAAAAAAGAACTGGGGATATTGATATATATTATGATGTTATGTGATTTCTTGGTATCCTAAATATATGATTAATGATTCAAGTTGGTGAGTTGAGAAAGAAATGGTTGAATCAAACTAATTCCTTTTTTGAAGTTCAATTTCTATCAGAGGACAATATGAATGTTATACCATGTTACATTAAAACACTCAAGGGGTTATACGATATATCGGGTGTAGAAGTAGGCCAACATTTCTATTGGCAAATAGGAGGTTTACAAATCCATGCTCAAGTACTTATCACTTCTTGGGTCGTAATTGCTATCTTGTTAGGTTCAGCCATCATAGCTGTTCGGAATCCACAAACCATTCCGACCGACGGTCAGAATTTCTTTGAATATGTCCTTGAATTTATTCGAGACTTGAGCAAAACCCAGATTGGAGAAGAATATGGACCTTGGGTTCCCTTTATTGGAACTATGTTCCTATTTATTTTTGTTTCTAATTGGTCAGGTGCTCTTTTACCTTGGAAAATCATACAGTTACCTCATGGGGAGTTAGCTGCGCCCACGAATGATATAAATACTACTGTTGCTTTAGCTTTACCCACGTCAGTGGCATATTTTTATGCAGGTCTTACCAAAAAAGGGTTGGATTATTTCGAGAAATACATCAAACCAACTCCAATACTTTTACCAATTAACATCCTAGAAGATTTCACAAAACCTTTATCTCTTAGTTTTCGACTTTTCGGGAATATATTGGCTGATGAATTAGTAGTTGTTGTTCTTGTTTCTTTAGTCCCTTCAGTAGTTCCTATACCTGTCATGTTTCTTGGATTATTTACAAGTGGTATTCAAGCTCTTATTTTTGCAACGTTAGCCGCGGCTTATATAGGCGAATCCATGGAGGGTCATCATTGACTAGTTTTCGAAATAGTCTTTTTTTTTAGCTTATCCCAATTCATGCATGGTTCAAGATAATCTGCTTGGTTGGAGAACATAATAGATATAAATACGTATGAATATATGACCTAGAGTCGTAGGAGAGAAGATGAACGATATTACGGAATTGTAAAAAAAAGATATATATATATGTATTGATATACATATTGATATCGTTATATTGATATATTGATATCGTTGATATCGATCATATTGATATCCATTGCGTATATTGATGATTGCATATATTGATTTGGTTGCAGTTTACTGCATTTAGATTAGATGGATTACAAGATAAGTCAAGTCCTTTCTTCTGTTTCATTTGTGATTGTGGATTGGATGGAAAAACAGATGAACCCAAGGATATAGAAGAGTAAAGAACGAAAGATGGAATGAAAGAATGGTTGGAAAGAAAGAAATGCAATAACTAGAGCCATATATATATGGATTTACAAAAACTTCATCATGGGTAGAAACAAAAAACGAGATATCGAAGTAGTTCTGACGATTCAGTAATATTATCATTAGTTTTTAGTTACTCCGACCCAATAGATCTTAATGATCAAACTTAATGATAAAATTAAGTAATAATTCATTGGTTGATTGTATCATTAACCATTTCTTTTTTTTGGTGCGAGGAACTTACCATGAATCCACTGATTTCTGCCGCTTCCGTTATTGCTGCTGGATTGGCTGTAGGACTTGCTTCTATTGGACCCGGAGTTGGTCAAGGTACTGCTGCAGGCCAAGCTGTAGAGGGTATTGCGAGACAACCAGAAGCAGAGGGTAAAATACGAGGTACTTTATTGCTTAGTCTAGCTTTTATGGAAGCTTTAACAATTTACGGACTGGTTGTGGCATTAGCGCTTTTATTTGCGAATCCTTTTGTTTAATCTAGAAATGTAAAAAAGTACCTTAGATTACATACTTATTTTACTTTTTTTCTTTATTAACTTGAAATTAAATTGTCGTTTGCTTCTTCGAATTATATCAACACTTTACTCCTATAATTACTTATTTGTTGAGACTCCAGGAAGGACTGCTTTGAGGATGAGGAATTACCAGATCACTCGCTTTCTTCCTTCCCGTCCTTAGCTTAGTACAATGGAAATTTTTTTCCTTTTAGGAAACGTTTCCACAAACGATATATTTTGTAATTGAAATGAGACCTAAGACCTAACCTAAATGAAATTACTAGATTTAATCTATTCCCATTAAAAAGGGGGAAATTCAATTAAAAATAAATAAATTGATCAAAAAAGAAAGGGGCGAGCGAAGTAATAGAAAAAGAACTTTGTTCTTTGTCAGTCCTATCTATAAGAGGAAAGCATATGAAAAATGTAACCGATTCTTTCGTTTTCTCACGCCATTGGCCATCCGCCGGGGGTTTCGGGTTTAATACCGATATTTTAGCAACAAATCCAATAAATCTAAGTGTAGTGATTGGTGTATTGATTTTTTTTGGAAAGGGAGTGTGTGCGGGTTGTGTATTTCAAGAATAGGTTGGATCCATCCGGCTGCATTTTACTTTATTTATAGTTATTTTTTACTTTATTTATAGTTATTTATAGTTAAAGTATATTTAGGATAAATAGGAAAAAAGGTGCACGATCTCGACGAATTACTTCTGAATAAATTCAAAAATCATATGTAAGAACCATAGCATTTCGTAACTTATTGGTAAATCAACTTTGATTCTCTATCAACCAATAATGTGAGACCATTAACATGGTTAAAGCTAAACT